TTTCGGATTTTTCTAAATTTGATTTCTAAATAAAATAAAAGGAATTCGAATATCTAACTAATATCTAATATGTATTAGAATTTTCGAAAAAAAAAAACCGTCAAATTCGGAAATTCTATTTATTTATTCTATTTATTTTATTCTAAATCTCAATTTTTTATTTTATATCTATATTTTATATCTATATATATTTCTATATATTATATTATTTATATATAATTATATATAAAGTATAGAAATAGAATTGAATATATATATTTAATAGATTCTGTATGAAATTATGTTTATGAAAAGATCTTTGTTTTTCAAACTCTGACGTGTCAACAAATCCATACAATTAAGGCGCTCTTAGATCCCTGCGACTCAATATTAGATTCGATTTGAGTTGAATTAGGTTGGCTTTTTTTTTTCTTTTTTTTTTTACCTTTACCCGATTCGTGTCATAATTTTGACTCCAAGGATTCACACAAATTTGGTGGTATACCGGAAGAAGTCTCACCAACTCTTTGATTACGGACAGTAAAAGAGGAAAATTCAATTTATAATTTTTATTTCTAATTTATATAGAATCAATCTAAAATAAATCTACCCACGAGGATTAATTAAGAAAATGGGGTTTTGTTTATTTTATTCTTATCCAATCCAAGAATAAAAAACAAAGAGTGATTGGATTCATTGAACTGCGCTTTTGTTTTCAAGTTTATGCTCTGATTGATCTCCCTGTGAGCTAGCTTATGGGAATGATTTTAACCAAGCAACTGGAAGAGACCAGTTCCAATCAATAAAGAATACAATAATTAGCAAAAAAACTATACAAATTTTTTAGTTGTATTTGGATATTCTTTCAATTGTATTGTTTTAGTTTGCTTTAGTTTTAAGAATAAGAATATTATTTTCATTTTTATTAATTTAATGAATATTTTAAATTAATAAAAGAGAAAATATAGGGCTATACGGACTCGAACCGTAGACTTTCTCGGTAAAACAGATCGAACTTATTATTATCAAAATGATTCGGCCTATTTCAAAGACCCAACATGCATTTTTTTTGCATTGGGCTCTTTCATTAACTGAATAGAAAGATCAGCTAGTCTACCATATAATATATATTTTTTTTCTAAGAGAAAAAAAAAGAAGATGGTTCCGTGTGCTCTGATTCATTACTGATACAGGAGCACTCCCAAAGTGTTTCAAAGAAAGGAAGGGTTATCTTGACGTAGGTCTGCTTCTGGCCTAGATCAACCTAAGTTAAATGGAGTCTCTATCATCCTGATTAAAAAATCAAACATGAAACTTCATACACCTTAAGATTCATAGGACGAAAAGAGCATTTTTGAGTTCCTTATACTCATTATGCCTAGCATTGAATAGACTGGGTATTCACCCTATCAATATCTCAAATCAATGATGGGTTCGATTCGGATCCTGCCTAAACTAAAGGGCACCCCGAATCGGACCGAACCTTTTGTCATGTCAGGCTATTGTTCTCTTGTTTTGTTCTGGAGTAAGACATTGATTTCTCAAAAGGATCAATTCTTTTGATTGCATGATAGACTTCCCTGAAAAACATTGGCGCGCGTGTAAACGAGGTGCTCTACCAACTGAGCTATAGCCCTTGTATTTGTGATACATAGTTTATCATATTATGTAGATAATTTCTTGTCAAGATGAATATTAGATGCTCCAACAGCATAATCATACCTTTTTGGTCGGTTTGATTGGTATTGCTTAGAAGTAATATTGGATTTATAATCCATCGATGTGATAGGTCCCTTTTCTTTCTCTTTATGATTCCTTATGATAATAAATGACCTACTTAACTCAGCGGTTAGAGTATTGCTTTCATACGGCGGGAGTCATTGGTTCAAATCCAATAGTAGGTAGAACTTATTAGATACCGTCGATCTCGGTGTCTAATAAGTTTTTCTACCCACCCTCTTTTATTTTTATTGATTTTCTATCTTTTTCATCCTATTTCTATTTCCGTTTTCAATTTTCAAATTTTTCGTTAGATCAAAATCTGATTTCACTTTTGATTGTATTTGATTTTTTTGATTGTATTTGATTCTATTTAATCGGCAGAATCAAAATGGGATGTATAAACGAAAGTTCTGTTTATACGGAAATTCTTTCGATTAACCAACTAGTTACGAAATCGCGTTGATAGCCTCGACTCGTGTCCTAGCCCGTCTGAGAGCTAGATTTGCCTCAATTGTTTGTCTCTTGCCTTCAGCTTTCCTCAAGTTAGCTTCCGCTATTTCAAGAGCTTGCTGAGCCTCTTGTGGATCAATGTCACTACCCTTCTCCGCATCATTTACTAAAATAGTGATTTCATTGTTGCCTATTCTAGCAAAACCACCCATCAGAGCCATCGTTAACCATTGGTCGTTAAGGTGTATTCTCAAAATACCTATATCTACAGCTGTGGCAATAGGCGCGTGATTTGGTAATACGCCAATTTGTCCGCTATTAGTAGATAAAATGATTTCTTTCACTTCTG